GCATAATAATACTAAGCAAATCCACTGAATAAAAAAAAGGGAAATATTCTCATTATGAACGAACAGGGACTAGTGTTTTTGCAAGAAATTTCTAGCCAACCCCCCCTGCAAAAGGTCTTTTCTTAACACCAAGCGTGTTGGCAATAGATAGAAAAGGTAACTCCAACAATTTATTTGTCCTCAACGCCCCCTATTTCCAGGAATTAGTCACTTCAACAGCCTTCGATGGTTATATGGGTATCCAAAGTACGAACGAGATGGATGTTGGTTTTCCCAACCATTCTTGTTAGTCCCGATCCTGATCAGGAAAGGGGAGAATTTTTAACAAAGTTTTTTGTGTGGTTGATTCCTAGATGTAGTGCTTCTTCCCCTATGCCACCTAATTGGTACTAGTGAAGTAGTATTAACCTGTAATCCAGAACCTATAGGCTAACCTTTCGCTCAAGACTAGAATCAAAAATTGAAGCATATGAGGTTGCATCAACCGAGGATACACGACAGAAGGTATTGTTCTCGGTTTCCCCAAACTTCACCTTCAACAAGCGTAGGTTTTTTTTTTTCAAAAAAAACAACAATTTTCTTTCTATCCGGAAGCGTGTGCCCTTCTCGTAAGACTGAGAAAAAAAAAAAAAAGAATCAAATCGCACCATCTCTGTAATAGGTAAATGCCTCCTTTTCTCCTGAAGTTGTCGGAATTATTCGTAATAAGATATTGGCTACAATTGAAAAGGTCTTATCAATAAAATTTCCATTTATCCGCGATCTCGGCATAGGTAACAATCCATTCGATAATTCTTCTCATTACCTCTCGTGGGATAAAAAATCCCACAAACAAAGGAATCGTACAGTACAAAATACCATAAAAGCGGACCCATTCTAAAAAAAAAAAAAACGTGCGGAACCTATACTCAAATTGTTCCCTTTTGACAGGAATCAATAGGAAATCTTTGAATCCGATTGGACTTCATTTTAAAAAAGTAGTATATGGATATAGTAAGGAGTATAGTAATTAACAAAACTATTCTATTAGCCTTTTAGCGAAGTTATAAGGAAGAATCTAGGAATTTTTTCTACAGATTATGAAAATTTGAGAAGTTTTGATTGGATTAGGATTCACGGAACAAAAAGAATCAAATAATCACTCTTTCTATGATTCAAATAGAATAAGCACCCCCTTTTTGCTTATTTGCATAGCGTGTATACACCAAAGTATACAATCGAAATAGAAAAATCCGCGGTTTCATTCATGAATTTGTAATCGAGCTGTAAGAAGTTTTCGTTGAGAAATCTTCAACGGATAAGGGGTTTTTTGAATTCCTATCTAACCGGAGTCAAGTAAGTATTAATCTAATCACGTCTAAATAGAATCATATTCTAAAATATATGGGTCGGGCGACCCGTTCCAATTCAGTGTTTAATCCGGTACCATTCTAAACATCAGAATCATAAAAAGAGGGGGTCGTCGTCTTGACAAAACAAACTTGACTCAATATAGCTTTTTTTGTTTTTCATTTTATTGTTATAATCGATTGGTCATACCTATACCGTAAAAAAAAAGAATACTGCAATATTCTAAATGAAATGGATCGCTATTCACCCGTTTTATGGGTAATAATCATAATCATAAGATTATGTAGGAGAGGTGGCCGAGTGGTTCAAGGCGTAGCATTGGAACTGCTATGTAGGCTTTTGTTTACCGAGGGTTCGAATCCCTCTCTTTCCGTATCTTCACCTACATTACGAATCTTATCGCTCGCAATGTATCAAATAAAAATGAAGACTATTATTCGAACCGTTAAACCAGCCCTCTCTTTATCTTTGATATCGATTCACTATTCCTAATTGTATTCTAATTGTAATTGCCTGTGGTACGGAAAATACTGGAAAGAGTAGAGTATTCAGGGCATAAAAAATTCCCCCGATCCATTTAAGATAAGTGAATGGAAGAGGAGAAAAAGGGGAAAAATTCACCGCACCCTTGTTTGGTATTTTAATTAGGTTCAAATCTGACGAGAATAATATTCTACGACTAGCAACTCTTTTATTTTCAAACCAACCCACTCACGATCTATTATTTGATTGACTACTCCTTTATACTGGGAGGAGTCAAGAATCAAATGTTTTGGTCTTGGTAACTTCCATTTCCGATTCCGATGAGGGGATGAATCAAGAGAATTTTGAATCAGCGCTCTGGATTTTTGTTCATCTCTTGTCGTAATAATATCTCGGGGTTTACAGCGATAACTTGGTATATCTACTATACGACCATTAACTAAAATATGTCTATGGTTAACTAATTGTCGGGCTCCTGGAATGGTCGAAGCCATGCCTAATCGAAAAAGGATATTATCCAAACGCATTTCAAGTAATTGTAGTAAAACCTGACCCGTTGAGCCTTTGGCTTTTCCAGCAATACGAACATAGTGGAGTAATTGTCGCTCTGTCAGACCATAATGAAAACGCAATTTTTGTTTTTCTTCTAGACGAATACAATATTGAG